ATTCGAAACTACCTGTTATCCAATAAAGACCTAAGATTCCTAATAGTAAACCAAAATCCCCTACACGATTAGTTACAAACGCTTTTTGACAAGCATTTGCTGCACTGGTTCGTGTGAACCAAAAACCTATTAATAGATACGAACACATTCCTACTAGCTCCCAAAAAATATGAATTTGTATAAAATTGGAACTAGTAACTAATCCCAACATGGAAGTATTGGAAAAACTCATATAAGCAAAAAATCTCAAGTATCCTTGATCATGAGACATATAATTGTCACTATAAATAAGAACTGTGATTCCAACAGTAGTGATTAGTATTGACATAATAGAAGTCAGTGGATCGATCAAGTAGCCGAACTCTAAAGAAAAATCGTTATTGATGGTCCAAGACCATAGATATTGATAAATAAAACTGCCATCTATTTGCTGAATAGCCAGATTGGCTGAAAAAACAAGTGCTATACTTAGCAATAAAACACTAGGAAAAGCCCACATACGACGAAGATTTTTTGTTGCCGTCGGAACAAGCAGAAGTCCCAATCCTATTGACATAGTAACTGGAAGTGGAACGAAAGGTATGACCCATGCATATTGATATGTATGTTCCATAATAAAATCAAACTTTAATTTTTTTTTTTAATTGTTTCTGATTCACCAGTTCTTATCTCTTTCGGAAGGAGCAATAATGAAATAAATAAAAAAAAAAATATGAAAGAACTCAAAATGAAATATTTTCAATCACTCTCTTTGTATGTGGATTTATATCTATAACTATAAATTCAGGAAAATTACCATATTCTGATATGGATCAGAAAATCTGCCAATAACTCGACTCAATTCTAGTTATTTTCGTTAGTTTATTCAGAGTCATTAATTCATTGATTCTAGAACTGATTGATTGGTTTCTATTCCAAAACCTATGTTTATAGGAAATACTATGATACTCGTTACTTCACATAAAACTGAAACAAAAGATAACTAAAATGACCTTTCTCAAGCTCAAGTAATGTATTGCTAAATTTAACAGATTAAGTACTAGTATCATTTTCATTATGGATACTCTATCCTCGCCTCGGGCTTGGTTATTGGTTAGTTAATAGAAAAAAATGTTAATGTGTAACATTTTTTTTTTTTTTTATAAAATGAGATAAGGGTTCTTAAGCTTTTTGATTTATTTATTAAATGAAATAAAGCACAACGATATATAACTAGACTGAGATAGGAATTCAAACTTTTTTTGATTCTTATCAAGAGCAACCCATTCCATTTCTATGGTAGTAAATCACATAGACATAGAGCTTAATGAAGATATAAAGGTACCAATCAGTACGAATTATTCTTTCTTCGGACATTCTATGTAATAGAGATAGAGATGTGAAAAAAAAAATTCCTTTGAAAATCACATCGTTTTTTTTTATTCTATTTTTTTTGTCGCTAGTAATACTCTATCCGATGTGAACAGATACACATTTTTTATGTTATAGAGGAAGTATCATCCATGGAATAAATATGGATAATAAATAGAAAGAGCGATCCATTTTGAAATGTCTTTCACATCCAACTATAAAAATGAGTAACCTCTTTATTTTTGAATGGCAGTTCCAAAGAAACGTACTTCTATGTCAAAAAAGCGTATTCGAAAAAATATTTGGAAGAAAAAGGGATATCGGGCCGCGAGAAAAGCGCTTTCCTTAGCTAAATCTGTTTCTACCGGACATTCAAAAAGCTTTTTTGTGCAACAGTAATAAAGCTGATGAATGATTCATCATTAACTAATGTTTTGAACTCATCAATATGAGATAGGACTGGCTTGACTGGTGTGGTATGTAGAATCAGAATTTTTCTGTTTACTGGGTCCTAAACAGAGTCCTATTGACTTTATTTTTTTTTTTGAAAAAAAAAAAATGAGTTAGACACAAGATACAACGTTTTACTTTTCGTTATCGTTATAGTCAATTTTGATAATTTGAGAGATAAGGATTCTCATTTTCCCCATCGATTCACTTTTCCATTTTTCAGAATAAAAAAAAAATCTTACATAATCTATCATTATCTCATTATAGATTTTCTAAATCTATTTGATTTGAAAAATACGGTACAATTCTGATAGAAATTGAAACTCTTTTGTTATATACCCAGCCCAATACTTAATTGGGTTGGTAAATCCTAACACGAATTATGTACACAATGAGGATCCAAATCATTAATACAGTTTTAGTTTTGATCCCAAGCTATCAAATCATTTTTTTTGAATCCCTTGGATGCCGTGATGAAATTTTGAGACATAAAAAATCCTATTTCTTTTAGATTTTAAAAAGAAAAAAAATAAAAAATAAAAGAAAAATGAATCAAAAAAAAACCGATAGAAAAAAAAAAAAGACAATATCTTAGTTCTAGACCTCGACTGAGGACAGAACTATCTAGTTTCAACTGTTCCGGGAGCACAAAAGTCTATCGTGAAAACTGACACCATACCACGCACGATACTAAGGATTA